CTACAAAATCCTTCAAATTGGATCTGATTAAATGCAGGTATTGTAGACATTGCCTCATTTGCATCCCCGAGCATTTTGAATTTCCCATTTATCAAAAAATCCCATTCTATTATTAAGTACATTCTTCATCGAATTAGATCGATGATCTAGCACTGATGGAATTTCTATTCTGTTTACTGAATCACATGAAATTTTACCCAACTCCATAGTTGGAATGAAATGGATCAACTCCGTATGAACGGAGGAATAAAGAGAATTTTCTACTGAAATTGGAAGTTGCAATAGATCCAACATTGATAAAACAAGCCTAGAAACAGAATTCTGTCACTTAGACTTATTAAGGTCATAGGGTTTTATATAGAATAGCAAAACAAAAATAAAATGATTCAAATTAGACCATTATTATTTATACCATTATTATGATATTACATATTCGAATTTGAGAAAAATCAAAAGATTCGGCATTTGGGAGACAAAGACAAAAAAATCAGATCGAATCCGTTTTTTTAGCACTTAACGGCCTTTAGGTTAGGGATTTCCTTGTTCAAAAAATGATTCACAGAGAAGAGAGATATTTGTACTTTACTGATTTTTGAGTAGAATATGATTTGAAGTGGATAAGAAGAATTGCATTTATTAAACACGTATGCAGATAGCTATAATATCCGATTTCTCTTTTCTTGCCGGTCCTATTCGGGATAGCCCCGGTCGTGCTCTATCAAAAGAGCATTTCGATTCAATGCAAAATTGAAGTGAAGTAGGATCATTTTATGAGAATTCTCTATCGACAACATATCTAAATAATAGATATCTCTAGAACAATTTATGTTCTGGGGTTTACATATACTCATATGTTTTGTTATAATTGAAATTGAGAAGGGTTTTTTGATTGAAAAAATCAATACTGATAAGTTCTGTCTCAATTTGTATTTTCTTATGTCATTAGGAAAACCCAATTGAAGATTCAAATCCCCAATCGTTCGTGAATTCGAAGTAAGGAGAAAATAGTTAATGGTTCCAATTTGTTTTGTCGGCTGAAAATACACATTTGATTTCTCAGCGAGAGAATGGTTTTAGCATTGTGTATTTTCAGATACTATACAATCAATGGAAGGGATGGATCAAATCCAATCAAAAGTGGGTCCTTTTTTAGGAAAAAAAAGATTAAGGAAAACAGGAGTCAAAATGCAAGTACAATAAAAATTCAGAAATCCGGGAAAATTTGCATCTATTTTGTATCCTTTTGGCGGCATGGCCGAGTGGTAAGGCGGGGGACTGCAAATCCTTTTTCCCCAGTTCAAATCCGGGTGTCGCCTGATCAACAAAAAACTCGAAATCTCTTCTTTTCTTCTAAGAACGCGCAGAATTCTTCCCGGTAGAAGCAGAGTAAACTGACTCTTGATACTTTGTTTGATTCTAAGCATGTGGTTTGAAGGTTTTCTAAAAGAAAAGATTGTAAATACTCAGGATTCAAGGAAATAGTCTAATCAACTGGTAGAGGGGCTATCAAGACTTCATGATTCCCTTCTATTATTCTATTACTAAGGGAATTCTAATGACTGGATCTTGAATCAGATTGTATAGCCTGATGGGAAACTCAATTAATAGTTTTGAAAAGGGGCGCGAGTTGCTTTCTATACGACGGACTCGCGAGAATCTCTCAGCGGTCAGGTATCCAATCAATAGGCGATTGGATGGAAAATTGACTTTTATAGATTTATAAAAAGGGGGGCAAAAGGAAAGAATTTCTTTTCGGCAACCCCGAGCCAGCCCCCTGTTTCACAGCGATAATCGGGAAAGGGGGTACGGATTAGATCAAATGGGGAAATAGAGGTCTGGAATAGACAGTGATTTCTCTTTTTTAGAGATTTGTCCCCTTCTGTTTTTACTTACGAAGGTCAACAAAACAACAAAAGAATAGGCCTTATTATTCTTATTCCTACATGTTCCCATTTCCTTGGGATGTTCCTACGTATTTTGTTTGTGTTTAATCTTTCCCGATTCGAAATCCTAATCAATTTATTGGATTGTTTTCTCAATAGTGTTGAGTCAGAATCCCTTTTGACTCTGCGCCACTGATTCCACTATTATTAGTGAGGAATAATGGAAAAATTCCTTCGTATTTATAGAGATAGGGGACATAATTTGCATGGATATAGTAAGTCTCGCTTGGGCTGCTTTAATGGTAGTCTTTACATTTTCCCTTTCACTCGTAGTGTGGGGAAGAAGTGGGCTCTAGAAGTACTACTAATTGAGTTGAGGAATCAAACCGTATCAATTGTTTTATAGATCGTTCTGCAACGCGTTTTGAACTATTAAATGAAATTTAAAATCAAAACTCTGAATTTCGAATCCCATGGACTCCGATGAAATAATCTAGGATCTCAATCATACTCTTTCAACCAAAGAGATATTTCGGCGATTTCCATGTTTGTATTTCGAAACGAAAGGGATTCAGATGATTGGAAATTTATTCCAACCTAAACTTCTTCCGAAATTTTCTATTTCAATCAATGGAATGGGCTCTTACTATCTTTATAGATGGATACTGAGTGGATACTGAGAAAGGCCGAACCTTTTTTTTGATTTCTTTCCCTCTTTACTGTTCAAAGAAGAAGTTGTTTTGTTAAGTCTATACGCGCTTTCTATGAGAATAGATATAGACTATCAGAATAGATATAGAGATAGTGGGTTGTCTAATGAGAGAGCAATAATAAGATCTTGCCTTGGGCGAGTTGCATATCATGGTTCGGGCGTTCAAAATTGGCGAGGTTTCCTCTTCTTAGGAAAAGGGAGGGGATTCGAATCCTAAGATAAGAATTATTTCAGATTGATCTGAACAAATAGATGTAGCAAATTGGGTATTAGGTCAATTCGACCCAATAGATCGAATTCCTATACACCTATTTGATAGGAAGAGAATAGTGTAAATTGATCGATAGAAATTTAAGCCCCTATCTTTATTCTAGATTGCAACTTTATAGATTTTATACACTAAGAGATAGCTAGTATAGTAGAAAGAAAGATTCATCGATTTCTACCATACTAGCTATCTCTTAGAATACTGCCGATTCTAGTCCGCTCATTTTATTTAAGTTAAGACGTGAAATTGGAATCCTTTTGATTTGACTTCGTCCATTTTTGATAAGAACTCAGAAGGAAAGTTTCATTCAAATGAATTTTCAAATTCAATTGAATCAATCATTTTGACTGACTGTTTTTACGTAAATGATAAGTAGAAAAGCAGTAGGAACTAGAATGAATAGTGCAGTCGCAATAAATGCAAGAATATTTACTTCCATAATCTCATCGGTTTTTTTACTTCGCAATAACTCGGGATTTAATCCCCTAGAGATGATAAACCTTTCGTCTGGAAATTCAATGAATTACCTCTCGATGATCTTGAATCGGATCAAGATCATGAATAACAATATCTGATCTATCAAATCAATTCGTCGTCGAGACTTGAATAGTATAACATAGGAAGTTCTTTTATCCATACCGAATCCAAATTTGGATTCCTGATTCAATCAATCCAAAATTCCTTTATTTATCATCCCTTTCCTTGTTTTTTTCTATAACCTGCCTTGCGTCTTCCTTGGACAATCAGTTGATGAAGGATCATCAGATTGCCCTTTCACCTCGATTAATCACATAGTTACAAACCTAAACAAACAAGAAAAGCGAAATGGAAAAAAAGAGTTAAGTTCCAAACTCCCTTTTTGACTGTGATTTTTTGGAAGATAAATAAGTTTGAAAAAGACGAGGCCGGCAGAAAAGATCTAATATTCCTCAAATTCCTTATTTTCATTTGAAGGGGTTGGGGTTTCTTCGCGGGCCCTTCAAATGAAAACAAAATGGAAAATATAGTAGTAGGAAAGAAAAAAAGAAATAAAGACTCTTTTTTTCTTTGGGAATGAAAGTATGCCCCCGACCCCCTTTACTAGTTCATCGACAGGGACAAATGAATTGATGTATTTATTGGATATTGGATCCGTCGGGACTGGCGGGGCTCGAACCCGCAGCTTCCGCCTTGACAGGGCGGTGCTCTAACCAATTGAACTACAATCCCAGGGAAATAAGGGATCTAGCAGAAAATGGGATTCTTTTTTATCTTCGTATGGGGTATTTCTGAAGGGTTATACCATCTCATGGTAGATTGGCGAATTTTTGGGCCGAGCTGGATTTGAACCAGCGTAGACATATTGCCAACGAATTTACAGTCCGTCCCCATTAACCGCTCGGGCATCGACCCAGGAAGAAGCCATTTTAGGCTTATTGGGAATCCATGATCAACTTCCTTTCGTAGTACCCTACCCCCAGGGGAATTCGAATCCCCGTTGCCTCCTTGAAAGAGAGATGTCCTAGACCACTAGACGATGGGGGCCAACTTGCCTAACTGCCCTCATACTATGATCATAGTATGATCCGTTTTTTGAAATTGTCAATAGAATGAAATGATATGATTAGATCCGAGGGATCTTTCCGTTTTTCAGAATTGTATCCAATTTTTGGATTCGTCATTCATATTCATGAATCGTTCATTAGAATCGACATTCTCTATATAAATCTACTAAAATAAATCTAGAAACTAAATCTAGTAAGCGGGATCCAGAAGTTATCGAAAATTTTGTCTAAGACTTTAGTTCAACTTGAAACAATTCTAAACTTGCTAGGCAAAACCATTTGATTATTCAAAAATCAGCCACTAGCCACTAGGAGTCTACTACATATACTTATGTATATAATAGATGTGCATTTTATCTACATAGTAACTCATTCGGGAATTAAATTAAATAAGGCCCCTTTAACTCAGTGGTAGAGTAACGCCATGGTAAGGCGTAAGTCATCGGTTCAAATCCGATAAGGGGCTTTTCTTTTTTCATAAATTTTTTTCATCAAAGTCCAGTCATAGTATTCAAAAAAGAGATCTATTTTTGTATTTGGAATACAAAAGGAACTGACCGGATAATACGTTATCATTATACTAAGTTAAGGGT